ACAAAGGAAGGGGTATTCTTTCTGTTTTTTTCTATTGAATCTTTCGATCCCTTACTTGAACTAACTGGAATTGCTAATAAAAGTTGTAGATATAATATAGATAAGATAAAGAAAGAGAAAGAAATACTTTTTCAATCCTTATTTCATGTGTAATGTGTAATGTAACATAGTAATTATCTTTTTAAATTGGGAGAGATGGCTGAGTGGACTAAAGCGGCGGATTGCTAATCCGTTGTACGAGTTATTCGTACCGAGGGTTCGAATCCCTCTCTTTCCGTTTTTGTTGATGACCTGATATTTGATTTATCTTTCAAATTTCGCCAATCCTTTTTAATGTTTCCTAGTTATTTAATGTTTCCTAGTTAAACATGTGGAAGAGATAAAAAATCCTAAGAAAATTTTAAAATCAAGTAAGGAAAACGAAAACCCCTCTTTTATTCTTCACGTCCAGGATTACGCCCCGGATCATTAGATAGGAATCCAAAGATAAATAGAGAAACAAAGAATATCACTACTGTGTAAACGAAAAGTTTGAGAGTAAGCATTACACAATCTCCAAGATATTTTTTTTTTGAAAAATGAGAAAAGAGAATAGATCCTCCATTTTTTTATACCAAATATTTTGACACCAATAAATGAAGTGCTTTCTAGAAACAGAAAATAATTTCACCTAAATTCAAATTCAGTTGTCATAAGAGTCTTTCATTACCAAAAATTTATTTCATACCTCCAATTAGATATTGTGGGGGATCCTAACCCAATCCTATTAGGGTCTTTCAAAAGGGCAGAATGGGGAATACGGGGTGAGCCGTGTTTGTATTTCTCCCAGCTATCCAACGAAGACTTTCAATTTTTGAATCAAAGGTTCATAGTGTAAGACTTTTTTGATCTTATAAATTGTTATAATTTTTTTCGAATAAATCATGAATTTTCTAGAATAATATTAAGGATCTCATCGAAAACTTACAGCAGCTTGCCAAACAAAGGCTAAGAGAAAAAAGAACAAAGGTATGACTGGCATAAGATCTACGATTGGATTCAAAAAAGCGTAGGCCTCGGGCAATTTGACGAAGAAAAGACTACTCGAATAAAAGGAAGAATTAAGACAGATACAGATCAAACTAAAGATATTAAGCATAACAGACATTTTGTTCTTGGAGATAATTGCATTTTGATTGAGTTAATGATATAAGGAAAAATGAAGTAAAGTAAGGTAGACAAAAACCCTTCTTTTTCTTTGAACCCACCCAATCAAAAATTCCCCAATTCTCAAACAAAGGAGAATAGAAGAAATCATACTTTCATAGAATATCTTAATTGAATTATATCTAATGATCAATAAATTCGGCCGAATTCTATATCTACACGCGTAAAAATCCTAGCAAGATTCTAATCTATTCTATAAAGATTTTTTATATAAATTTGCCCTGGAATTGACCAAGACCCAATACTAATATTATTCTTTATTGGTGTAGAATGGAAATATAAATGGGGCGTGGCCAAGTGGTAAGGCAACGGGTTTTGGTCCCGGTATTCGGAGGTTCGAATCCTTTCGTCCCAGGCATATACATTGTATCAGAGTAAAAGTTTATTTTGAAAATAACATTATGTATAAATGCCTAATATTGGATGCCTAATATTGAATATAATGTCATTCTTGTTTCTTTTATTATTTTGAATGATTCTTCTATGAATCATATTTTTGTTTTTCCCAAACCGAACTAACTGAATTGAGTGCAAATGGCATGCGGATATAACTAAATAAATTTGTTTGTGATCAAGATACGATGGTAACATAGGTCACACCCCTTTTTTAATTCAACTAATTAAAAACTTAATAAAGTATGGCGGATTTTTCATCATATGTCCATTCCCTTCATATTGAAGGGGGTTAGCTACTTAATTTTAAGAAAAACCTCACGTCTCATATCTTTTTGAATTTTCAACGATACATTTTATTTTGAATCACAATAAGAAAGAGCATGTCTTTCCTATCTCTTATTCTCTATACATTAAAATTAAACTTAAATGGAATTAAATGGAAATAGGGTAACACCAAATTATTAGGATCTCTTAATTAGAAACAAGAGGGAGGTTATTACATTAAATTAAATGGGATTAAATACCGGGTTAGGGTAAACTAAAAAATTAGGAGCAAGGGCCTAATCTGGACTTGTTTGTCTTTGTCCCTCGAGAGTCCCCCTTCCCCAAGGGGATCCTTTTTTTGTTCTGATTCAGTATTCCCAGAGAGTCAAGAGAGTCAGGGGATAGATAGTTCTTAATTAGTAACGGGAGGTATCTTATTAATAAAATTCGAATCGAAAGAACAAGAACAAGTACCCAAATCTTCTTTTATATCAGTCTTTTTTATCCATCTCACACAAAAACGGGGTTTTGTTCAATCCATTTATTTGCTTTAAATCGTTGATAGTTCAATTCGAAAAGAAACAGATATTTCTCCCTCTCTCTCTCTCTCTTTTTTTTTATGATGATCAAATTTTTAGTCTTTACTGTAAAACTTTATTCAAATAATATAAAATATATAATAAATTATAAAAATTTTTAATGATTGCTTTTGAGTTGAATCTTTGGTATTCAAAGAAGTGGTAAATGGGTCATATTGAGTCACTTTAAGAGGCAGAGTAAAAAAGAATTCATTTATTAATATTCGTATTCTTTCTATTTCTATTAGTTTTTTTAATAAAAAGTAAAGTGTTGCATTCATACAATAACATACAATAATAGGTAGGGTCTTGCTAAGATTGCTTCAGAAAACTTTTTGCCATCTTTGTATAGAAGAAAAAAGGGTATAGATTAATATGTTTATGTATCGACGGAACCAATGACTATTCATGATTCCATAATTGAATCAATTCCATACGGGTTCCAAATTAGAGGAATGTTTTGTTATGGTAAAACTTCGTTTGAAACGATGTGGTAGAAAGCAACGTGCGACTTGAAGGACACGATCCGGTGTGGATTTTTCTTCTTACATCCGCCATCTTTTCTAAGAATGAAGGTGCTCTTGGCCCGACATCTGTTCTGTTTTCACTAGAATCCTTCTTTTTGTTAGGTTGTAATGAATATAGTACATGATGGAGCTCGGGTAGAAAGTCTGGATTCATCTTTCAGGGGTCAAGAATCTAGGGTTAATACCAATCAATTAATTGGAACAACTTCGTAAGTATATCATCAATATAGAAATAGAAAGGATCCGATTCGGTCAAGTTTTTAATTCAAAAGGAAAATTTGTTGGAATTGAAAAAACTCTTTCGATTAAAAGTGTATCGCGGGGAATCAAGTGTTTGTATGATTCTTTGCTAGAAATAAATAAATAAATCACAATTAAGGGGTATGTTGCTGCCATTTTGTAAGGATTAAGAAGCACCGAAGTAATGTCTAAACCCACTGATTTAAAACAAAGAAAAAGGATCCCAGAACAAGGAAACGCCTTTTTTTCAATTGTCTCAATAACTGGATCATAATAAAGATAAAGAATAAAGAATCCAAATGGATTGTATTTTAAATGAGACAAACAAAAGGGGGGTTAAAGACTATTCAAAAAATGAAATAAATTGCCTAAATACTTTTTTCTTTTAAGCTATTTGAGAATTATCCAACTTGAGTTATGGGTACAAATGATTTTTTATTTTTCAGGAAGGAGGAATAAAAATAAAAATATGAGTAAAATCCCATTCTAATTTATTTTATCAACTCCTTTGCCATTAATTATAATTCTATACGTAGACAAAACTCCAAATCATTTTTTCTCGAGCCGTACGAGGAGAAAACCTCCTATACGTTTCTAGGGGGGGTCTTTAGATCTATCCCAATGAGCCGTCTATCGAATCGTTGCAATTGATGTTCGATCCCGAAGAGAAGGAAGAGATCTTCGGAACGTGGGTTTTTATGATCCGATAAAGAATCAAAGTTATTTAAACGTTCCTGCTATTTTATATTTCCTTGAAAAGGGCGCTCAGCCCACAGGAACTGTTCGGGATATTTTAAAAAAGGCGGAGGTTTTTAAGTAGCTTGGTCCTAATCAAACAAAATTCAATTAAGGAAATAAATAAATAGAAAGTGATAGTAATTCTTATATAAATTTTTATATATTTTTTTCTGCCTTTTTGGGTTCTAATCGTATCTATTTTTCATTGCTTCTATAAAATCTCATGTTCTAGAACGACAAAACCTGAGTTGCTTGATCCTAGAAATAGAAATGGGAGTTCCTTCAATTGGTCGGTTTTCGTTGGAACTCTACTAATAAGTAATAACCAAGGAATTCTCTTTTTTTTATTCTAGTTACTTATTATTGATTGAATAAATAAATTGAAATCTGATATTTTTTCTACCTCTTCCTTATTTATTCCTCTATCTAAACCTTTTTCATCTATGTAGTGCCAATTCAACACAAGCCCTTTTTTGAATAGTATTGAAATGGAATTTTTTTTTGTTTTTCCGTTGTATTCTTTTCTCAACATTTATATTGACAACAGTGTACCGAACAAATATAATTCATCGTGATAAGTAGATAAATTTATTTCTGTCCCAGAGGTTTGATTTTTACCTTACATTATTCAAATGATGGGGTTACTTGGATTCGCTTTGATATAACTTGAGCTAAGATATAATAAGAATAGGGGTTTTTATTGAAAAGTCGATAACATAAGAGCTAAGAGGTGGTCTATAAATTTTTACATTTATCTATCTTTTTCTTTTTTTATCGGAGAATTTATTGGATTTTTGTCTCATCTATTCATTTTGATATTTGATATTCCGACTCAATTTCAAAATGTGTGTGTTTTTTTTCTTTTTTTATTTCTTAGTTCAAAGGTTTGATTGTCTTGACTAATCTTTTTTTTATTTTGATTGTATCTACATAACCTTTTTCTATTCGGGTTGCTAACTCAACGGTAGAGTACTCGGCTTTTAAGTGCGGCTAGGATCTTTTACACATTTGGATGAAGCGAGGGATTCGTCCATACCATCGGTAAAGTTTG